CGATGATAACATCACCATTTCCATCGCTATTGCAAAACCGTACATGAGACTTAAGCTTCATACGGCTCCTCGATGGCCACTAATAAATTTAAGAACTGGTTCAATATTCGATATATGTGTCTTATCTTATAGGGTAGATAGAGTAAAGATATATCGGAGAGTCCCAAATTAGACCAATGCAATTCTGTCTGCTATAATAAAAAAGTGCTTCTGAATTGATCTCATCCTTTAGCTTTAGAATTTCATTTTTTGTTCAGTAATCTTTTTGTTAAACTTAACACTTCAATAAAATACTCGTTGTATCAATAGATATTTCGACGCATTTCTTGCGATTACGAATAGAATAAGAATTAAACATTAGTTCATGAATCATCATGATGATAAGAATTCTATCTCTATAAAAGGATTACTTCGTTCCTGATAGTAATTGGTTTAATCGGTGGGTAGGGGCATACTCTGGATCGGGATCGTGGGGAGGTACTGCTTGATCATTTCTACCAACTTAAAGCCCCATCAGGATTCCTTTTATGTTATGCTATGCGAAAATAACCCCTTGGATAATTTACTTACATTATCACCATTACTAATCCTTTGTGTACCTTGGTATTCCTAGCCATCCACTCATATTTCTTCGATCCCCGGTATGGTAATACGTACAATAATAAAAACTCCATATGATCGATCTTTTGTACCCGCTTCAAACTCTGATATGATGGCTAATCAACCAATCTTGGGGCACCCCGTTTCTACTGTATTATATTTACGTCCGCTTAACTCTTGTACCTAGGGAATGAGACTCAATCTTTTTACTGCCAATTTAGAAGCTGTTTTATTTCACTCATATAACTATCTGGTTTAGTTCATCGCCCCGAATGATGAATAAAAGAATGAAGATATTTATTCAAATTAAATAATTCAATTCTACTTTTTTCCTAGAACGAAAATGAAAAAAGGTAAAGTTAAAAAGTACATGTCCCAACGAATCGCACGTAGAGATATTGATAACACACATGGAGTTAATGGTATTTCATAACTAATTGATTGAGCAGCAGCTCGTAGACCACCTAAAAAGGAATATTTATTATTTGACCCATATCCTGACATAAGAAGTCCAATAGGCGCGATACTAGAAATGGCAATCCATAAAAAAACCCCTATACTGAGATCCGCTAAAACAAGGTGGTAACCAAAGGGAATTACTGAATAACTTAGTAAAATGGATATGACCGCGATAGACGGCCCGATACTGAATAAACTAATATCTCCCCTAGATGGGAGAAGATCTTCTTTTAAAAGTAGTTTGGTACCATCCGCTAGAGCTTGAAGAATTCCAAAAGGACCCGCGTATTCAGGTCCAATGCGTTGTTGTACTCCCGCAGATATTTGTCTTTCTAACCACACAATTACCAGTACCCCTATTATGATTCCAAATACAGGAGTAAAAATAGGAATAAGTAACCATATGAGCCCATAAACCTCTTTTAAGGATTCCGATCTGGAAAAAGAATTGATAGCTTGTACTTTTATCGTCTCAATTATCATTTCAACGATCAACTTCTCCCATAATAATATCTATACTACCTAGTATTGTCATAATATCGGCCAATTTCATTTTTTTAACTAGCTGAGGAAGAATTTGCAAATTGATAAAACCAGGTGGACGAATTTTCCATCTCCAGGGAAAAACACTCCGATCTCCTACCAGAAAAATTCCCAATTCCCCCTTGGGGGCTTCTACTCTCACATAAAGCTCTTGCTTAGACAATTCAAAAGTGGGCGAGGGTTTCTTACTAATGAATCGATAATCAAAATCATTCCATTCAGAATCCTTTGTTTTATCAAAGCGCCGTACCTCTAAATTTTCATAGGGCCCTCCGGGAATTCCTTCCAGGGCTTGTTGAATAATTTTGATGGATTCCACCATTTCACCGATTCGGACTAAATAACGGGCTAGTGAATCTCCCTCTTTTTGCCATTGTACTTCCCAATCAAATTCGTCGTAAGACTCATAATGATCAATTTTACGAAGATCCCACGGAATTCCGGAAGCTCGTAGCATTGGTCCCGATAAACCCCAATTTATTGCTTCCTCTCCACTAATAATACCCACCCCTTCAACTCGTTCCAAAAAAATGGGATTACGTGTAATAAGCTTTTGATATTCAGTAACCCCTGTTAAAAAATAATCACAGAAATCCAAGCATTTATCTATCCAGCCATAAGGTAGATCAGCAGCCACCCCTCCGATACGGAAATAATTATGCATCATTCGCATACCTGTGGAAGATTCGAATAGGTCATATATTAATTCTCTCTCTCGGAAAATATAGAAGAAAGGGGTCTGCGCACCGATATCCGCCATAAAAGGGCCAAGCCATAACAAATGAGAAGCTATACGACTCAGTTCTAGCATAATTACTCTAATATAGCTCGCTCTTTTCGGTACTTGGATATTTCCCAACTGTTCTGGTCCATTTACCGTTATTGCCTCTGTAAACATAGTAGCTAAATAATCCCAACGTGTTACATAAGGAAGATATTGTATAATTGTTCGATTTTCTGCAATTTTTTCCATTCCTCTGTGTAAATAACCCAATACGGGTTCACAGTCAATAACATTTTCTCCATCTAGAGTAATGATGAGTCGAAGAACACCGTGCATTGATGGGTGTTGAGGACCCATATTGACTATCATGAGGTCTTTTCTTGTAGTCGGTACAGTCATATATTTTTTCCCCGATTCATTATTCCACGAATTGCTGAAAACCAAATGAAGTTCATTAAATATATAATATAAATAAAATCAAACAAAAAATGAACTTAACGAGTTTTTGGCTCCCGAATATCCAATTGACTAATTAATTCTTTATAGCGTACTCTATTTTTCTTTGACAAATAAGCCAGCAGCCGTTGACGTTTTCCCAGAATTTTACGTAGACCTCTCTGAGATAAATAATCTTTTCTGTGCAATTCCAAATGGGAAGTAAGTCTACGTATCTTATTGGTGAAACTGAATACTTGAAATTCAACAGACCCCCTATTTTCTTTTTTTTCTTCTTGCGAAATAACTGAAATGAATAAATTTTTAACCATAACAAAAAATTCTTCGTCCCTTTTTCTTTATTTACATTACAAATATAGATTTTACTGATCAGTAATAATAATGCCAGTCATTTTTATTTGTTATACACAATAATCTGGATTTATTCGTATACTTCTTTTTTTTATCAAATTCACTTAATTGATAATCAAATCAATACAATTTTTCAATTCAGATATAAATAAAAAACTTCTAACCCACAAAATACAAGAATTTTCACCTAAGATAAGAAGATTATGACGATTCATTACTTACTAGATAGAATTGCTAAAATGAAAGTCAGGTAATCAGTATCATGTACCATAATGTAATATAACATTACAAGGCTGTATATATTTGTTTGTGTTCATATACCATGTCAGAGATGCCGCTTGATCCATGTAATGTAAATGTATCATCAACTAATTATCAATCGTGGATACATATGTAGCCTTGACATACCGAAACGACTACCATTATTGGTATCAAACCAATAGCGATTCATACAAGCAAAATCTTCGAATCGATAATTTGGCCAAAGAAATAATTTGAACTTAATAAATCGATTTGTATCTACATCAAGATGCTTATCCTCATAAAAAAATTGACCACAGCGCTTTACATTGTTCCCATTGCAAAATACTGGATTTCTATCCCCAACATTGGCATTTCTTGAATTTAAACAAACGAAAATTCTCAATTCTCTACGACGTCTAGGAGATAAAAAATTTTCAGGAACAATAAAATCATAAAAATTTTCGTCTCTATTCCCATTTTCATGTCGTGCAATGGATTCATTAAGACCCTTTTTATCAACATTTATTTTTTCTTGGTATCTTCGATTAGTTTGGTGCTTACTCTTATGCACCCGTGAAATAGCTATGGTTTGGTACATGATAAATTGTCCGTCCCATTTTATGGATAGCCGAGCTGGTTCAATAATCAATAGTCTCCTTTTTATCAATTTTGTAAGAGTTGTAGACTTCGGAATCAGCATTACATCCAAACTTATTTCGTCCCTTTGAATAGAGGATATAGCAATTTCTTTTGGATTTCTCAATCTAAGGAGTAGGCAATATACCTTGATATTATTGAGTATTTTTTGATTAAAAGCATTATCCCATTTCAATTGAAAAAGAAAATATCTTTTCAGGAAGAAATCTAGTTCCGCTCCTATCTTGGATTTATTTTTATTTGTGCTTTTTTGAATGTATGATCCCCGATAATCTTCTTTAACATTTTTTTTTTTTTTCGATGGATCGGATCCAAGATCTCCTTGGACTGGATGTTGTTTTTCTTCTTGATTTCGATTCTCTAATTCAAGAGATTTTTTTGGATTATATAATCTATCTTTTTTTTTCTTTTCATTGATATTTTTACTAATATTTTTATTTATATTCAATTTAAAAAGAAGTAAATTAATTGGTACGATCCACGGTTGAATCTTATATGTATTATAAAGTAACACAAATTCTGGTAAAAACCACAGTTCTAGATTCGATATCGGACAATTTAGGATTTCTTCATTCATTCCCATCCAGTCAAAAGATGTTTTTGTTTGATTGGTTGGGCAGATTTGTTTATGAATCGTGAGATTAAAAAAAACTTTCTTATCCATTTTCTCAATTATTTGATAATAATTAGTCCGAGTCTTAGTATTTTTATTAATATTGGCGCTGGCCTCGATATCTCTATTTCTCCATTCCTCAATATCGATATTTTTTCTAAGACAAAAATTAATAGTTCTCCAATCAAAATATTTTCTATCCGTATTTTTATCCCTATCAATAATAGAATCTTCTCGTAGATAGTTACCAAGATTTATATCTCTCGGCAAATAAAAGAATTCGGTATTATACTTATTGTAATTATAGGGAATCTCTTTGGTCTCATTTACTTGTAATGGCGACCCATAAATATATGAACCTTTCTTATCTTCATAATTCATATATTTATTTGATAAAAGATCAAATTTGTAGTTTTTTAATTTATCTTTTCGGTTCGGTAATGAATTTACTGCATATGCATAATTGTTTTCTTTCTTGTAATGAATTAATCGGTCTTTTTCATATGAATAAAAATGGGTTGGGTTTGTATTTTGAATCATCAAATTTTGATTGATTCTATTTCGCCAATTTTGCGGTACTAATCTAGACCATCTAGTCTGAGATAAATTGTATTTATAGTGATAATTACCCATTAACCAGCTTTTCCATTCATTCATTTTTAAACCGCGAAGTTTCTTATATCTTGATTCGGAATGAAATATTCCTTGTGTTCCAAAAAAATCTTTTTTTATTCTATCCTTAATAAAAGGAATTGTTCCGTGATATTGAAATAAAAATTTCAAGTAATGTTTGTTGATAACTTGTGCTTGTGATAATTTGTAAAATACGTATGCCTGTGACAACGAAGAAAGGTCACAAAAAATCTGCGAATTTTGATTACTAATATTATAAATCCACTTAGTCGAAATAAAATTTATTTTATTTTGTTTTGTTTTATCAATATAAATTCCTTTTTTTTTTGTTTCATCATTGGAATTATCCGTTATTTTGTTTTTTAATTGAAGTAAATTTTTTACATGTATTCTGGGAATATTAATGATACGTAAAAAGATATCTCTGTATATCCTTTCAATAAAAAAATAAAAAAAATAGTGACATTTGCGCATTAGTCGAGCACTTCTTCTTTTTAATATCTGCCAAATATTTTTCGGAGATTCTAATCTTTTATCATTACAATTTGTTTCGTTAGGACTAATGTTTATATACGTAGTTATAAATATGTTTTTTTTATCTTTTGTTATTTTTTCGATTTGATTTCTGATTGTATTTGTCTTATCAGCCAGATCTTTCATCTTTTTTTCTGTCAGTGAATAATTTGTCCAATCCGCAGATCTAATTCGAATGGACGATTCATGATTTATATGATTACTTATTAGTGATTTTTTATTTTTTATATTTATATTCGATTCATATACTTCCCTCAATCCAAATAATGGAATTAGACTTACTTTTTTAAGTTCTTTCATTATTCTTTTTATAAATCTAACTATTTTTCTAACCCATCTTTTTTTTTCTTTTGATACTTTTCGAAACCGTTTTGTTCTTTCGTTTATAATTTTTAGGGCTATAAAACATTTTTTTTTCACTTTCATAAGTCTTTTTTCAAGTTGTTTCCAAACGGGTTCAAAAAAAGAAGGTAGTTGTCGGGGAGAACCAAAAGGTAATTCAGCTTCCATTCCCCAAACTGTTAAAAAACAAAAATTTTGTTTTTTACCTTTCTTTTTCATGGAATCTCTAGGATGTGATTGTAGCTTAGATCTGTGCCACGGTTTCAGACAGAAAGGAAATAGGATCTTTATCTGAATACCGTCGCTTAACCAATTTTTAGGAAATTCCGTTTCTGATAATTGAACACCGTTATAGGTGCATTTAACATGCATTTCTCTACTCCAATCTTCCAAATCCTCATGCCACTCGGGGGATTGAAATACTAGTATACGTCCAACATTTTTGGCTATTATCAACGAGGGAAGTACTAGATATTTTCTAAGAATTGATTGGGTTATTAACATAGAACCCCTTATTGCTTGAGCAAATAGAACAGTATCCCAAGTTTCTGCTATTGTTATACGCTGATTCTCACCCTTTTTTTTATCCTTTTCTTTCGCCTCTTCCTCTTCATAATTTAAAATTTTGAATTCTGCGCCTGCACCCATCCAATTCCTAAAAATAAAATTCAACATTCGGATTCGGGCAATATCAAAAGAAAAAAAATTGTCTATTCTGTCCAAAAAAAGTGGCGAATGCACAGTTGTTTGAAACAGCCCCCAAGTAACCGTTTTACGTCTTTGAGCACGCATGGATCCTTTTATTATATCTCGACGAAAATCCGATTGTTGCGAATAACGTCTCAAATCCACCTCATCTCCTTGATCATGATTACTAGTAATACTTGTATTTTTATTCGTTTCATTATCAGTAAAAATGACTACGCGTTTGGCTTTTCGTGAACGAATACCACGATCTTCAGTTGACTCGTTTTCTTCTTCCGGTTCTTCCAAATCGTCAATCAATTTGTATGACCACCGAGGGACCTTTTTATTTATTTTGATTCCAGTCGTTTTTTTTCTAATTTTTTGATCATTGGAATATGTTTTAATTGTATCGAATAAATATTTCGATTGATTTTGTGAAAAAATTCTTCCTTGTTCTGAAAATAACAATAAAAAAAGTTCTTTAAAATTAGAATTAGGAATTGATTCCTCATCCAATTTACTTATTGACATCAATAAGTGGCCAATGTCTTTCAATAATGACTTTCCATCAAAAGTCTTTATTTTGTCTTTAATAATATAATATTTAATATTAATATAATCAGTATCAGTAGTAAGGTTATTTATTTTATTAGGAAGG